AAGCAAAAACGAAAATGATAAAATTCTATCGAATATTAAAGAATATTCTATATCTATATTCTATTCTAGAGAATAGTGATGTGAGAAAAAAATATAAATCATATATATCGATAGATTAATCGTTATTTTCTATGGTAAGTATGAGTATTGAATATTTCTTTTCAATTCTATATTATATTTTTTCTATATTCATATTCATTATGACTAGCTAATATGAATATTAATTAATAGCTAAGATGACATTTATTGAATCCCTATGCATGTAGAATTTCTCTTTTGTGAGCCTGCTTAGCTCAGAGGTTAGAGCATCGCATTTGTAATGCGATGGTCATCGGTTCGATTCCGATAGCCGGCTTTTCTCTATTTATTTTATTCGAGTTTTTACATGATTGAGAATTGAGAATGTCCCTTTGTGAAATGCGAAATCAAAAAATATTAAAAAGCATCTTTTTTTTCTTATAGGAACTTACAACTATGTCATTAAAAGACTCCCTTTTTCTCTTTTTTAGCTATAATAGAATAATATATATATAGTTATAGAATAGATATATAATAGAAAGGTCTCTGTCCCATTCATCTAATCTAATTATTCTTTAGAGTACAAGTACACTACTTCCGTAAACTTCGCTTCATTTATCATTTAGTTCAGTTTTAGTTTAGGTTTATTCTGTAAAATGAAATTTCATCAATGAGAATTAAATAGAAATAAGAATAAGGAGTCTTTATGTCGCGTTACCGGGGACCTCGTTTCAAAAAAATACGCCGCCTGGGAGCTTTACCGGGACTAACTAATAAAAGGCCTAGAGCCGGAAGTGATCTTAGAAACCAATCGCGTTCCGGGAAAAAATCTCAATATCGTATTCGTCTCGAAGAAAAACAAAAGTTGCGTTTTCATTATGGTCTTACAGAACGACAATTACTTAAATACGTTCGTATAGCCGGCAAAGCCAAGGGGTCAACAGGTCGGGTTTTACTCCAATTACTTGAAATGCGCTTGGATAATATCCTTTTTCGATTGGGTATGGCTCCGACTATTCCCGGAGCCCGTCAATTAGTTAACCATAGACATATTTTAGTCAATGGTCGTATAGTAGATATACCAAGTTATCGCTGCAAACCCCGAGATATTATTACGGCGAGGGAGGAACAAAACTCTAGAGCTCTGATTCAAAATTCTTTCGATTCATCCTCTCAGGACGAATTGCCAAAACATTTGACTCTTCAACCATTCCAATATAAAGGATTAGTCAATCAAATAATAGATAGTAAATGGGTCGGTTTGAAAATAAATGAGTTGCTAGTCGTAGAATATTATTCGCGCCAGACCTAAACCTAACGAAAATAAAATAAAAAATGACAAGGGTTCGGACAATTTTCAGCCCTTTCGTCGAAGTAAATTAACCGAAGGTTAAGATAAAAGAAAAGAGAAATTATAGGGTTTGATCCGGATGTTTCGACCATTTATTTTATTTAGGTATCATAGAAAAATGGCGGGGTTTTCATCCCTTGTCTACTCTTTTCCTTTCAGCATTTTCCGTGTCACAGCAATTAGGAGTAGAGAATCTATATCTATATAAAAGAAAGGTCTAATTGTTGGAAGAATTTTATCTAGTGCAATTTGATCTCTTCTGGTTAGTAAGATCAGTGAATTAAATGGAAAGAGAGGGATTCGAACCCTCGGTAAACAAAAGCCTACATAGCAGTTCCAATGCTACGCCTTCAACCACTCGGCCATCTCTCCTACATCATGATTATGACCCCAAAACCGAGTGAATAGCGAGCCTTTCCTAGTATATTATTGGAAAGGAACGAACAATCAATTCGAATTCTAACTAGAAAATAGAGAAATTTTCATCAAAGTCAAAGAAAGATTTTTCTTTGGAGGCTCTACGGATAATGAAAACTGTTAGAAAAATTCTATTCTTGTTTGGAAGGTTCTCCTCTTTTTCTGTTATTTTATACCGGTACCGGAGTCAATCACTTCACTAAATTAGAACGAATCAACTGATTGATGGGTCTATCTTTTTTTTCACTGTGGGTTAATGGATCTCTTTAGATCACGATTCTATTTATACTATGATTCCATAGCTTAAGAATTATCAAATTCATTTACAGTCCGGTTTTAGAGTTCTCTCTCAACAACAAACCCCTACCCTATAGATCTATTACAAATATTCAGAAAAATTCTATATAGATATAGTTGATTGTATCGTGTATACTTCCTATGCATACAAAACAAAATAGGTGGTTATTTACATCATAGAATGGTTATTCTATCCTTTTTCTTCTTTGGAGGCGAATTCAATCAAACAAATTTTCGTTATTAGAATCTGTAACTTCAATGAAATTGGAATACTTTCTTTCGTTGGTATACTACTACATTTACATTAGGATTAGGATGAAATCGAATCGTATTCCAACTTTTCTTTCTTTGTTTTTAATGATTCCTGTCAAAAAGGAACAAGTTGAATAAATTAAAGACAGGTCCCATATCTTTTTT